TCTATGCGTCTAACCAAAAAATCCTTTCTTCTTCCAATTTTTCTATCTTCCCATTCATTCCCGGTGGAACCTTCTTCCCCTAATTCCTTCCATTCTGCCAATGAATGATCTGTAATAATTCGCAAATCCAGATCGGCTAATTGTTCTCTGATAGCACTCGCTCCAGTAGAGATTTCTCGATTTCGAAATGTATCGAAGCCTTGGGTAGTAAAAAAAAGTGGGATGCTGTATTTCCAGGATTGGATTTCATATTCGAATGAACCTCGTAATCGTAAGAAAGTGGGTTTTTTAGCAACGGGCCTAGCAAAAGAAAAATTGGGATAGGTTCCTATGAATTCCCCCCTTAAAAATCGGACGTGAAGGTTTCCTCTCATCCGGCTCAAGTAGTTACATCAAATAAAGAAAGGGGTTCTTTTTTTCCAATTCCCATTTTGTTCTAGAAAGCCCCATAAAGATTTACTCCTTACTCAAGTTCACAGCGAGGACCAACCAATATCTCATTATTCATTCTTACTTTTACTTTATGAATTAGTTATTCAATTCAATTACGACAGAAAGGAAATGAGAAATTATTGAGTAGTCTACTTCCCTTCGAATGAGAAATTCCTTTTATTTTATCAAATAAAAATTCGAATATCTTCGAACTCACTCATCTCATAAGGGATTTACTTGTCTATGCATCGTTTCATTCGATCTTTTAGGTCCCTACTTCACCTCGATGGTTATGCTATGATATCCTTTGAAGCATATATGCGATGGATAAACTCCTGTAACCATGCCATATTTGTTTACTTGAATGGAATCTCTTTCGAAAACAAATGGAATGGCTAATTCCACGAAAGAAGNTTTTTTTTTTTTTTTTCACGAGGTATAACTAGCAATTCCTATTTATCTATTATGGAATCGACCATGGATCAATTCCCCTTTCTATTTGGAAGTATTTAATACACCCATAATTCTGAGCTTCATGTTCCTCCTCCAAAGAGACATGTCAGAGTCGGGGGCATCCCAATCGGATTGAATGGGGCGACAGTTTCTCATTCCGAATCTGTAAAATCAAGATTTCGATCAAATCACACATCGCAGTATACTAGGCCTTCTAATTCCTTAAGGGGTTTATCTAAAAAATTCGCGATATAACTGGGAAGACGTTTCAAATACCACACATGAGTCACTGGGCATGCCAGTTTGATGTATCCCATTTGATATCTTCGTACCTGAGAATCAACAAATTCGACTCCGCATTGTTCACAAAATTTTGGGTCTTCTTTTTCATCTCCGATCACTCGATAATTTCCACAAGCACAAATTCCACTTTTAATGGGTCCAAAGATTCTTTCACAAAACAATCCATCTTTTTCCGGTTTATTGGTTTTGTAATGAAAAGTATAGGGTTTTGTCACCTCTCCAACTATTTCTCCATTAGGTAGGATTTTGGTGGCCCACGTACTTATTTGTTGGGGAGAAACCGATCCAATTCGAAGTTGTTGATGTTTATACCGATCGATCATAGAAGAAAAATTCGGATTCATTCCGATCAAGCTTCCTTCCTATGAATCTGGAAGTTCTTCTCAGATACAAGGAAATGATTCAGTTCCAGAGCCAAAGACCGTAGTTCTCGAACGAGTAATCGAAAAGATTCGGGAGCATCCTCCGGGTTAGGTATTGTTCCTCCAATAATCATAGTACCAAGTACTTCCTGGCGAGCTCTAATATGATCGGATTTATAAGTAAGCATCTCTTGTAAAATATGCGCAACACCAAATCCCTCTAGAGCCCAAACTTCCATTTCTCCTACTCGTTGTCCCCCTTGCTTGGCCCTCCCTCTAAGGGGTTGTTGTGTAACAAGTGCATAATGTCCACTGGAGCGCCCATGGATTTTATCATCAACTTGATGAATTAATTTCAGGATATAGGGTTTTCCTATTATAACAGGTTGTTCAAAAGGATCTCCTGTTCTTCCATCAAATATTCTGCTTTTTCCTGGATACTCGGGTTCAAAGACCCATGGATTTGCTGTTTGCTTGCTGGCTTCATATAATTCAGAAAACACTAATTTTCTCGAAGCTTCTTGCTCATATCTTTCATCAAAGGGTGCTATTCTATAATGTCTGTCCAGCAAGTTCCCCGCTAACCCGAGAGAGCATTCAAATATCTGTCCCACATTCATTCGCGAAGGTACTCCTAATGGGTTGAAGACCATATCCACTGGTGTTCCATCTTGCAAATAAGGCATATCTTGTCTAGGCAAAATTTTCGAAATGATACCTTTATTCCCATGCCTTCCAGCTACTTTATCACCTACTTTGATTTCACGTTTCTGTGAAATATATACACGAATAATTTCTGGATTATAACTGGACCTTTTTTTTTTCTGGATCCATCTCACATCAATAACACGGCCCCTTCCCCCTATAGGTAATTTTAGACAAGTTTCCTTTGCAGTGGATACCTGAATGCCAAGTATGGCTCGTAATAATCTATCTTCTGGAGCATACGA